TGCGCCCGGAATTGAGTCTCGAACGCCACCGCGTTCTGGGAAAAAATCTCAATATTGTATTCGTCTAGAAGAAAAACAAAAATTGCGTTTTCATTATGGTCTGACAGAGCGACAATTACTCCACTATGTTCGTATTGCTGGAAAAGCCAAAGGCTCAACGGGTCAGGTTTTACTACAATTACTTGAAATGCGTTTGGATAATATCCTTTTTCGATTAGGCATGGCTTCGACCATTCCAGGAGCCCGACAATTAGTTAACCATAGACATATTTTAGTTAATGGTCGTATAGTAGATATACCAAGTTATCGCTGTAAACCCCGAGATATTATTACGACAAGAGATGAACAAAAATCCAGAGCGCTGATTCAAAATTCTCTTGATTCATCCCCTCATCGGAATCGGAAATGGAAGTTACCAAGACCAAAACATTTGATTCTTGACTCCTCCCAGTATAAAGGAGTAGTCAATCAAATAATAGATCGTGAGTGGGTTGGTTTGAAAATAAAAGAGTTGCTAGTCGTAGAATATTATTCTCGTCAGATTTGAACCTAATTAAAATACCAAACAAGGGTGCGGTGAATTTTTCCCCTTTTTCTCCTCTTCCATTCACTTATCTTAAATGGATCGGGGGAATTTTTTATGCCCTGAATACTCTACTCTTTCCAGTATTTTCCGTACCACAGGCAATTACAATTAGAATACAATTAGGAATAGTGAATCGATATCAAAGATAAAGAGAGGGCTGGTTTAACGGTTCGAATAATAGTCTTCATTTTTATTTGATACATTGCGAGCGATAAGATTCGTAATGTAGGTGAAGATACGGAAAGAGAGGGATTCGAACCCTCGGTAAACAAAAGCCTACATAGCAGTTCCAATGCTACGCCTTGAACCACTCGGCCACCTCTCCTACATAATCTTATGATTATGATTATTACCCATAAAACGGGTGAATAGCGATCCATTTCATTTAGAATATTGCAGTATTCTTTTTTTTTACGGTATAGGTATGACCAATCGATTATAACAATAAAATGAAAAACAAAAAAAGCTATATTGAGTCAAGTTTGTTTTGTCAAGACGACGACCCCCTCTTTTTATGATTCTGATGTTTAGAATGGTACCGGATTAAACACTGAATTGGAACGGGTCGCCCGACCCATATATTTTAGAATATGATTCTATTTAGACGTGATTAGATTAATACTTACTTGACTCCGGTTAGATAGGAATTCAAAAAACCCCTTATCCGTTGAAGATTTCTCAACGAAAACTTCTTACAGCTCGATTACAAATTCATGAATGAAACCGCGGATTTTTCTATTTCGATTGTATACTTTGGTGTATACACGCTATGCAAATAAGCAAAAAGGGGGTGCTTATTCTATTTGAATCATAGAAAGAGTGATTATTTGATTCTTTTTGTTCCGTGAATCCTAATCCAATCAAAACTTCTCAAATTTTCATAATCTGTAGAAAAAATTCCTAGATTCTTCCTTATAACTTCGCTAAAAGGCTATATAGAATAGTTTTGTTAATTACTATACTCCTTACTATATCCATATACTACTTTTTTTAAATGAAGTCCAATCGGATTCAAAGATTTCCTATTGATTCCTGTCAAAAGGGAACAATTTGAGTATAGGTTCCGCACGTTTTTTTTTTAGAATGGGTCCGCTTTTATGGTATTTTGTACTGTACGATTCCTTTGTTTGTGGGATTTTTTATCCCACGAGAGGTAATGAGAAGAATTATCGAATGGATTGTTACCTATGCCGAGATCGCGGATAAATGGAAATTTTATTGATAAGACCTTTTCAATTGTAGCCAATATCTTATTACGAATAATTCCGACAACTTCAGGAGAAAAGGAGGCATTTACCTATTACAGAGATGGTGCGATTTGATTCTTTTTTTTTTTTTTCAGTCTTACGAGAAGGGCACACGCTTCCGGATAGAAAGAAAATTGTTGTTTTTTTTGAAAAAAAAAAACCTACGCTTGTTGAAGGTGAAGTTTGGGGAAACCGAGAACAATACCTTCTGTCGTGTATCCTCGGTTGATGCAACCTCATATGCTTCAATTTTTGATTCTAGTCTTGAGCGAAAGGTTAGCCTATAGGTTCTGGATTACAGGTTAATACTACTTCACTAGTACCAATTAGGTGGCATAGGGGAAGAAGCACTACATCTAGGAATCAACCACACAAAAAACTTTGTTAAAAATTCTCCCCTTTCCTGATCAGGATCGGGACTAACAAGAATGGTTGGGAAAACCAACATCCATCTCGTTCGTACTTTGGATACCCATATAACCATCGAAGGCTGTTGAAGTGACTAATTCCTGGAAATAGGGGGCGTTGAGGACAAATAAATTGTTGGAGTTACCTTTTCTATCTATTGCCAACACGCTTGGTGTTAAGAAAAGACCTTTTGCAGGGGGGGTTGGCTAGAAATTTCTTGCAAAAACACTAGTCCCTGTTCGTTCATAATGAGAATATT